TAATGAGATGCCTGAAAAAAAGGATTATTTTGATAGAATAAATTATGCGTTTATCGCTCTCATTATATCTAATAGAATTAAACTATTACCCGAAGCATCAAAAGCCCCCGTACATCTTATACTAAAATACAAAAAGGTAAGCTAATAAAGCTCCCAGGTTCATACCCTGTTCATGAAAGACGATCTTTCCCTTTTTAATCAAAATCTATAAATTAATCTTCATCAAATCCCTAATCCTGGGAACAATTGTGTCAATTTCAGCATATTCCTGATTCCCCATATGAATGGGACTAGAAATTAATATACTGTCCATTATCCCCCTAATGGCAAGTAAAAAAAATATCTATTCATCAGAATCCTCTATAAAATACTTCATTGTACAGGCAATAGCATCCCTAATCATCTTAATATCTGCAATACTAACATTATTAGAAAATGATCTTATTCCCCCCCAAATAAGACAAATAACTATAATAATGATAAATTCAGCTCTATTAACGAAGCTAGGTGCCGCACCCTTCCACTTCTGATTCCCCGAAGTAATAGAAGGACTAAGCTGAATAAACTGTCTAATTATCCTAACATGACAGAAAGTCGCCCCATTCATACTAATTATAAATAACGGACTAAATCAACTAATAGCATCATTGGTTATTCTCTCATGCCTAATAATCAGAACAATCATAGTGATAAATCAAACTAGGCTACGAAAAATTATAGCATTCTCCTCAATCAACCATATTGCATGAATAATTGCAGCACTAAACTCCTCTCTCTCCTCATGAACAATCTATTTCGTAACATATTGCCTAATAAATTCTTCCATCGCAATCTCATTCCATAAATTCAAGCTATTCCAAATAACCCAACTATTCAGAACAATAAACACAAATAAGCAAATAAAAACCCTAACCATCCTAAACTTCCTCTCACTAGCAGGAATCCCTCCATTCATTGGATTCCTCCCAAAATGATTAGTGATCCAATCCATAAACACAGCAAAACTTCATACACTAGCACTAATCCTAATTATATCAACCCTAATTATCATATTCATTTACATTCGAATTTCATTTTCATCACTCACCCTAACCAACGATCAAACAAAACTTGCTAAAACTAAGAACTCCAAAACAATCTCAATCATCAACTACCTAATTGCGTCATCTCTAGTTCTAAGAACGATTATATTTAACTTAATGTAAGGATTTAAGTTAAACAAACTAATAACCTTCAAAGTTATAAATAGATTAGGTCTAAGCCTTAGGCCTAAAAACTAATGTTTACCCTCAAATTTGCAATTTAAGATCATAATTGACTATCAAGCCTGATAAAAGAGAATTCACTCGTTAATAAATTTACAATTTACTGCCTCATACCTCAGCCACTTTACCGAACAAGTGATTATTCTCAACTAACCACAAAGATATTGGAACACTTTACTTCATTTTTGGTGCATGATCAGGCATAATTGGAACTTCCCTTAGATTACTTATCCGAACTGAACTAGGAAACCCAGGATCTCTTATTGGAGACGACCAGATTTATAACGTCATCGTAACAGCACATGCATTCATCATAATTTTCTTCATAGTTATACCAATCATGATTGGTGGATTCGGTAATTGATTAGTTCCACTAATACTAGGAGCACCCGATATGGCCTTCCCTCGAATAAATAATATAAGATTTTGACTTCTCCCCCCATCATTATCCCTATTATTAATAAGAAGAGTCGTAGAAAATGGAGCAGGAACAGGATGAACAGTATACCCCCCGCTGTCATCAAACATTGCCCATAGAGGATCCTCAGTAGATCTAGCAATTTTCAGCCTCCACCTAGCAGGGATTTCCTCAATCCTCGGAGCAGTTAACTTTATTACAACTGTGATCAACATACGACCTCAAGGTATGTCAATAGACCGAATTCCCCTATTCGTTTGAGCCGTAATCATCACAGCCATTCTTCTCCTCCTCTCCCTCCCGGTACTTGCAGGAGCAATCACTATACTACTAACAGATCGAAACATCAATACCTCATTCTTCGACCCTGCTGGAGGTGGCGACCCAATTCTATACCAACACCTATTCTGATTCTTCGGCCACCCAGAAGTCTACATTCTAATTCTCCCAGGATTCGGGATAATTTCCCACATTATTAGCCAAGAAAGAGGGAAAAAGGAAGCTTTCGGTACTCTCGGAATAATTTACGCAATAATAGCAATTGGACTCCTAGGGTTCGTCGTATGAGCCCACCATATATTCACAGTGGGGATAGACGTTGACACTCGAGCCTACTTCACCTCAGCAACCATAATCATTGCTGTCCCAACAGGAATCAAAATCTTCAGATGACTAGCGACCCTCCACGGGTCACAACTAAACTATAGCCCCTCTCTCCTCTGAGCACTAGGGTTTGTCTTCCTCTTCACTGTGGGTGGCCTAACTGGTGTTATCTTAGCCAACTCCTCAATCGACATTATATTACACGACACATACTATGTCGTAGCCCACTTCCACTACGTCCTATCAATAGGCGCAGTATTTGCAATTTTAGGTGGATTTGTACATTGATACCCCCTAATTACAGGAGTCTCCTTAAACGCTAAAATATGCAAAATACAATTCATAGCAATATTCATCGGAGTAAATCTTACATTTTTCCCGCAACATTTTCTTGGACTTAGAGGAATACCTCGACGATACTCCGACTATCCAGATGCATACACTATATGAAATATTGTGTCATCAATAGGATCACTAATTTCACTAATCAGCGTTCTATTTTTCATCATCATTGTATGAGAAAGTATATCATCATCACGAAAAATCGTAACCACTCTTAACATACCATCATCTATTGAATGACTCCAACAACTTCCCCCTGCAGAACACAGCTACGCTGAACTTCCAATACTATCCGCTAGTTTCTAATATGGCAGACTAGTGCAGTGGATTTAAACCCCAAAAATAAAGGAAACTTTTTTTAGAAATAGCCACATGAAAATTAACACTCCTCCAAGACAGAGCCTCACCCTTAATAGAACAACTCTCATTCTTTCACGACCACACCCTACTAATTCTGGTAATTATCACTATCCTAGTTAGACAAATAATAATAACACTGCTATTCAACAAATTAACCCATCGATTTCTCTTAGAAGGACAAACAATCGAAGTAATCTGAACGATCCTTCCAGCAATCACGCTAATTTTTATTGCTCTTCCATCACTCAAACTAATCTATATCCTAGACGAAACAAATAACCCCTCAATTTCAATCAAAACTGTAGGACACCAATGATACTGATCTTATGAATATTCAGACTTCAAAAATATTGAATTTGACTCTTACATAATCCCACAGCAAGAACTTAACAAATTCAACTTCCGTTTATTAGATGTAGACAACCGAATAGTAATCCCATTCCTCTCCCAGATCCGAATACTCATTTCATCAGCTGATGTAATTCATGCCTGAACAATTCCGTCCTTAGGAGTTAAGGTAGACGCAACCCCCGGTCGACTTAATCAAATAAGGTTTACATCAACCCGGTCAAGAATCCTCTATGGACAATGTTCAGAAATCTGCGGCGCAAACCACAGATTCATACCAATTGTAGTAGAAAGTATTTCCCCTAATCTCTTCATCAAATGAATTAACAAAAACATTTCATTAAGTGGCTGAAAGTAAGCCTTGGTCTCTTAAACCAACCAATAGTAAATAACAAATACTCTTAATGAAAATTACCACCAATGCTTAAATTGTATAAAACCAACTTAACTACAATATTAACAGTAGAAACACCCCACCCCCAAAAACAAAAGAGTGGACTTAGTTAAATTCATAACACCAGCCCGTCAAGCTGAAATCAGCCAGCACCAGTTAGTTCACTGCCCAATCTAAATAAAGATCTCTAAAATCAGTAAAACCTCTATCTAATAAAACCGTAACGTAACACCTCAGCCTGATGCTAAACATAGCTCGTTGGTGCGAGCTATATTTAGCATCAAGCTGAAATCAGCCAGCACCCTTTTCCTCCATTAAAATCATGAATTGAAAACTGATTAAACTTTGTTTACGGTGGTTGGACTATCCCACAAATATCACCTCTAAGATGATTAACACTCCTCGCATACTTTACTGCTGCCTTAGTTATCGTAAATATCTTAACCTTCTATTCTGCCTCCCCTGAGAGACCAGTAAAAACTATCTCAATCAAAAAAACCCTTAAATCTTGAAAATGATAATGAACCTATTCTCCTCATTCGACCCGTCTTCAAATTGAAACTCATCTCTAAATTGAATAAGAACCCTTCTAGTTTTCATAATTATCCCATCAACATTCTGAATAATTCCCTCACGATACTCAACACTATGAATTAAAACATCATCTCTTCTCCATAATGAATTCAAAACAATCCTCGGACCTAAGTCCAACGGATCAACTCTCATCCTAGTATCCGTACTAGCCCTAATCCTATTTAACAATTTCATAGGATTATTCCCATATATCTTTACTAGATCGAGACACATAGTATTCACCCTAGCCCTAGCCCTACCACTATGGTTAGCATTCATAATTTACGGATGAATCAACAACACCACCCACATACTAGCCCACCTTGTTCCACAAGGAACACCCCCGATCCTAATACCGTTTATGGTCTGTATTGAAACAATCAGAAATCTCATCCGACCAGGAACCCTAGCAATTCGACTATCAGCCAACATAATTGCAGGCCACCTTCTAATAACTCTTATAGGAAATACAGGAACTCTTCTGTCACTTACCTTAGTAAATCTCCTGATTATGTCCCAAATTCTACTCCTAGTACTCGAATCCGCAGTAGCCATTATCCAATCTTACGTATTTGCAGTTCTAACAACCCTTTATTCAAGAGAAGTAAACTAATGTCACATAAAAACCACCCATTCCACCTCGTAGACGCAAGGCCCTGACCAATCCTCGGATCACTTAGAGCACTAATCACTATAACCGGAATAATTAAATGATTCCATTTCCAAAACAATTCCCTGTTAATTCTAGCATCAATCTCAATAGTATTAATTATAATCCAATGATGACGAGACATTACCCGAGAAGCTACAATACAAGGACACCATACATTTATTGTAGCCATAGGAATGCGATGAGGAATAATCCTATTTATTACATCAGAAGTATTTTTCTTCATTTCATTCTTTTGAGCATTCTTTCACAACAGCCTCTCACCCTCAGTTGAAATCGGAATACAGTGACCCCCTACAGGAATCACGCCCTTCAACCCTATCCAGATCCCTCTACTCAATACTGTAATCCTACTATCGTCAGGAATCTCAGTCACATGAGCCCATCATAGACTAATAGAAAATAACTACAAAGAAACCCTAAAAGCCCTAACAATCACTGTAATTCTAGGACTATACTTTACAGCCCTTCAAGCTTATGAATACTGAGAATCCCCTTTTTCCATTTCTGACTCCGCTTACGGCTCCTCATTCTTCATTGCAACAGGGTTTCACGGAATCCACGTAATTATTGGATCCACATTCCTGGCAGTATGTTTAATACGGCACCTTAAAAATCATTTTTCACCCACTCACCATTTCGGCTTCGAAGCAGCCGCCTGATACTGGCACTTCGTAGACGTCGTATGACTATTCCTCTACATCTCAATCTACTGGTGAGGTAGTTATTTATGTATTATAATTAATTATATGTGACTTCCAATCACAAAATCTGACCTACAGCATAAATATTGAAAATCTTAATAACAATTACACTAATAATCCTCCTAATCCTAACCCTTCTAGTCACCCTCCTTAATACAATCTCTAAAAAAACCTTCTCAGATCGAGAAAAAAGATCCCCATTCGAATGCGGATTTGACCCTTCATCATCCTCGCGACTACCTTTCTCACTCCACTTTTTTCTAATTGCCATCATCTTCCTAATTTTTGACGTAGAAATTACCCTCCTATTTCCATTCATTAGAACCCTAAAATTCTCCGCAATTAACAGGTATGCTATTACTATAACCGTCTTTATCTTTATTTTAATCATTGGCCTATTACATGAGTGAAAGCAAGGTGCACTAAATTGAAACTAGGGTAGTAGTTAATTATAACATTTAATTTGCAATTAAAAATTATTGAACCATCAATATACCTTAAATAAGAAGCAATTATTGCATTTAGTTTCGACCTAAAAATATGATTAAAATTAATCCTTATTTTTAATTGAAACCAAATTAGAGGTATGTCACTGTTAATGACACTATTGAACCGTGTTCCAATTAAAGGAATAGTCAAAAATAAGCTTCTAACTTAATTTTAAAGCACAAGTGTTTATATTCCTATTTATATAGTTTAAGTAAAACATTACATTTTCAATGTAAAATTAAATCAAATTTTATAAATACTTAAAAACATAATGTTTCCCTGATATCTTCAATATCATGCTCTAAATAAGCTATTTAAATACTAAAACACAAACAAAATAAATAGCCACATTAACATCAAAATCAAGAAAATTTTAACATTGTTATTAAAAAATACTTGAAAGGCCTTAGAATTTAACACCAAGGAATTGTAAATCCGCTGAGCTCCATAATATTCAGTCCAACCCTGATCAAAATTTATATAAAGACGACCACCAACAAGTAAGGGTGAATAAATAATCCCATAAGTAGAAAACACAGGTATATTTCACATCCCAGAAAAAAACATTGAACTATTATAAAATAATAGCCTTTTGTTCTCAGTAACAAACCCCGAACTTGATAAAACATAACCCAAAAAACCCCCTAACAAAACTAAAACCAAAGTTAACACCTTCATAAATAGTGGGAGAACAATCAAATAGGGGCTTCTAAAAGTTACCCACGATAAAATCCTCCCCATAAAAACTACCAAAAAAACCAAACCTAGTATACCCTTCAATATAATATAACCCTTATCAGAAACATAATTTAAAGTTAAAAAATTAAACCCCCCTGTACAAGTATAATAAACTAGACGAAAACTATAACAAGCAGTCAAACCAATAGAAACATAAAAAATCGCATACACAAACAAATTTAAATACCCCATTCTCATCAACTCAACAATCAAATCCTTAGAATAAAACCCCCTAAGAAACGGGATACCACATAATGACAAATTACTAATATTAAAACAGGCACAAGTCAACGGCATGTAATTTACTAACGACCCTATATAACGAATATCCTGACAATTACCCATGTTATGAATCACCCTGCCCGCACACATAAAAAGCAATGCCTTAAATAACGCGTGAGTAAGTAAGTGGAAAAAAGCTAAATCATAACTCCCTAATATCAAAATTCTCATTATTAAACCTAGCTGCCTTAAAGTAGACAAAGCAATAATCTTCTTCAAATCAAATTCATATACAGCCCCTAAACCAGACATAAATATTGTAAATATAGAAACAAACAAAACAAAATTCATTAAACCCCCACCAAAACAAGGCCTAAAACGAATCAACAAGTATACCCCTGCAGTCACCAAGGTAGAGGAATGAACAAGCGAAGAAACCGGAGTAGGGGCTGCCATAGCAGCAGGAAGCCATGAAGAAAAAGGAATCTGTGCACTCTTAGTTATTGCGGCCAAAACAACCAAAAAAGAAATCAACACTATGCTCCTATCATTCTTCAACTCCCCAAGATAAAACACATAATTCCATCTTCCATAATTCAATATCCAGGCAATAGCCATCAACAAAGCTACATCCCCAATCCGGTTCCTTAAAGCAGTTAACATACCGGCATTATAAGACTTACTATTTTGATAATAAATCACTAAACAATAAGATACCAAACCAAGCCCATCCCAACCAAGCAAAATTCTAATCAAATTAGGTCTCAAAATCAAAAACATTATAGATGCGACAAACATCACCACCAACAAAATAAAACGATTCAAGAATAAATCCCCATGCATGTATTCCAGACTATAAAAAATAACCATCCCAGAAATAAACAACACAAACCTTATAAAAAGAAGCGATATTCAATCAATCAAAACAGTTATCACAATAAAGCACGAATTAAAAGAAACAAAATCAAATTCAAGAAACAAGCTAGTGTTAACTACTAAACAAAACACACTCCCAATAAAAGAAACAACACTTAAAAACAAAAAAACCAAAAAATACAATAAGCAAATATTAATTATCCAAAACATAACGCATCCTTGACTCCACAAATCAAAATTTTTAATTAAACTACTTAGATAAACCCAAATAGAAAAAACATCCCCCCCAAAGATTAATAAATTAAGAGGAAGTCAGTGAAGGCTAAGTACTAGGTACTCCCGAACATAGCAACTATAATAACAAAACACCCCAGAATAAACACTCCCGTGCTGGCTGAACGAATACAAATATAACGAATAAACTGCACTAAAAAAAGAAATAAGTATTAAAAACCCTATATTTAAAATTCTATAAGCCATAACTCTATTAATCAAAACAATCTCACCCAAAAGATTAAAAGACGGAGGGGCAGCCATCCTGGAAGAAACAAGAAGGAATCAAAACATAGCCAAATTAGGCATTACATTCAACATACCCTTATTTAAATAAAGTCTACGACTCAATAAACGCTCATAAGAAATATTTGCCAAACAAAAAAGGCCTGAAGAACAAAGTCCATGGGCAATCATTATTACCAATGCCCCCACAAAACCCCAATATCTTATTGTCAAAATACCCGAAAGAACCAACCCCATATGAGCCACAGAAGAATAAGCAATTAAAGACTTCATATCCCTCTGACGAAGACAGACTAAAGAAATATACAACCCACCAACCATTCTCAGTCTAATAAAAACCCAATTAATCTTTAGACCTAATAAAATAAACATAGACAAAAAACGCAAAAGACCATAGCCCCCCAGCTTCAACATAATACCAGCTAAAATTATTGACCCAGCTACAGGCGCCTCTACATGTGCCTTAGGTAATCACAAATGAACAAAATATATCGGAACCTTAATAAAAAATACAAAATTAATCAATAAATAAACTAAAAGACTATCAACCTGATTAAAAAAAAATCAATTCAGCCTAGAAAATCTCTCATAACAATAAAACAACCTCACCATTATAGGTAATGAAGCAAAAAGGGTGTAAAACAATAAATAAATCCCTGCCTGCAAACGCTCGGGCTGATAGCCCCAACCTAAAATAAGTATAAACGTAGGGACCAACCTAATTTCAAAGAAAACATAAAAAATAAACATATTCATAGACCCGAAAGTCACAAATAACGAAATCATCAAAATCAAAACCACAAACAAGAAAAGCCCCGACCAATTTCTCTTTAAATAAATCATACTACTAGACAAAATCATCAAAGAACAAATTCAGAACCTTAATAAAATTATCAAAAAAGATAAAACATCCAACCCTATGTCCATAAACAACCCTGAAAATACCCTGCCAAAACCAAACCTAATAATAAATAAAAACCTCAACACAAACCATATAAATTGATTATACCAAAAACCACCAATAAAACTTAAAGGAATCATAAAAACTAATGACAAAATAAACTTTATCATAAAAGACTAAAACTTTGAAAATAATCGTTTCCATGACTACGAATAAGAGATACAAGAATAGATAAACCGATAACACCCTCACAAACTCTAAACGTAATAAAAACTATCGAAAAAAAATAATCATTATCAACAAAATTAAGATAAATAAAAATCAAAAAGTAAACAGATAAAACAATAAACTCCAGCCTAAGTAATATCAAAAGTAAGTGCTTACGTTTAGATCTAAAAACAAACAACCCAGCAAAAAACATCAACAACGCAAAATCCACCAAAGTTAACATTAGTTTTCATAATTTAAGTAAAATACTGGTCTTGTAAACCAAAAATGAATAATTTCTGAAAACTTCAAGAATAGGTAACCCCATCGCTGATCCCCAAAATCAATATTTTAAATAAACTAACTCTTGATATTTCAATCATTTTATCTATTAACATTATACTCTCAACACTTTTCATCTTAATAAATCACCCTCTATCAATAGGAGTGGTTCTGCTCCTTCAAACAGTCTCCATCTCAATAATCACGGGAAACCTAATATTAAATTTCTGATACTCATATGTTCTATTCCTGATCATAATCGGAGGAATACTCATCCTTTTCATATACATAACAAGAATCGCATCAAACGAAAAATTCAAAACAAGAATATCAATTCTCCTGTCAATCGCAGTAATCCCGGCCACCCTAATCTACCAGAACTGGTATACTATACTAAGACACAAAACCACAGACACAGAAATATTACCAACAATACCCCTTCCCCATTTATCTCTAACAAAATTCATTCAACCTAATACAAGGGTAATTCTCGTATTCCTAATAGCATACTTATTTCTAGCTCTAATCGCCACAGTCAAAATTGCCTCGAACAAAAGCGGGCCCCTCCGACAAATAAACTAATGAAAACCCCCCTACGAAAACAATCCCCAATAATTAAAATTGTAAACAACGCACTAATCGATTTACCCTCCCCATCCAATATCTCCTCCCTTTGAAATTTCGGATCACTCCTAGGATTATGCCTAGGCATCCAAATCGTAACTGGACTATTTCTAGCCATACACTACTGCCCCAACGTAGATATAGCATTTAACAGAATCGCCCACATTTGTCGGGACGTTAACACTGGTTGATTCCTCCGAACTCTACACGCAAACGGAGCGTCCATATTTTTCGTTTGCATCTACATTCACATCGGTCGGGGCATTTATTATAGATCCTACAAACTAACCCATACTTGAACCGTGGGTGTTCTCATCCTATTCGTACTTATAGCCACCGCTTTCCTCGGTTACGTCCTACCTTGAGGACAAATATCATTCTGAGGAGCCACAGTAATTACCAACCTATTATCAGCAATTCCATACCTAGGACCCACAATTGTACAATGAGTATGAGGCGGCTTCGCTGTGGATAACGCAACCCTTTCCCGATTCTTCACCCTGCACTTCCTTCTCCCATTCATTGTAACCGCAATAGTCATAATCCACCTCCTGTTCCTCCACCAAACAGGATCAAACAACCCCCTAGGAACAAACAGAAACATTGACAAAATTCCCTTCCACCCCTACTTTTCATTCAAAGACATTGCAGGATTCCTAATTGCAACCTCAGGTCTCATCATACTCTCCCTCTCAAACCCTTACATACTAGGAGACCCGGATAACTTCACCCCAGCCAACCCCCTAGTAACCCCAGTACACATTCAGCCAGAATGGTACTTCCTCTTTGCCTACGCAATCCTACGATCAATCCCTAATAAGCTAGGGGGAGTCATCGCCCTAGCAATATCTATTGCTATCCTATTTATCCTGCCCATCTACAAAAAGTCATTTTCAAGAAACTCAGTCTACCCTCTAAGAAAAATTCTATTTTGATCAATAACCGCAATGGTAATCCTGTTAACATGAATCGGTGCACGACCTGTAGAAGACCCTTTCATCATTACAGGGCAAATTCTTACTGTTACATACTTCCTATATTTTCTAATCAACCCAATCTCCCTAATCATCTGAGACAAAACAATTAAACACTAACTAATGAACTTGAACAAGTATATATTTTGAAAATATATTAAAGAATTAACACATTCTATTAGTTTGTACTAAATTTTATTAACTAACCGAAAAGGTTAAAAACCATAACCTTTAAATTAAAATAAAACAATAAGAAAAAAAGAGAGCAAGGAAGAAACCTCTTCCAAGCCAAATACATTAACTTATCATAACGAAACCGGGGGAAAGTGCCACGTGCCCAAACAAAAACAAAACCAACAAAAGCAACCTTTACAAAAAATATAAATCTATACAAATCCCCACCCAAAAACAATACCACCGAAATCATGCTTATAAATAAAATACTCGAATACTCAGCCAACATAATTATAGCAAACCCCCCTCTTCTATATTCAACGTTAAAACCAGAAACCAGCTCAGACTCACCCTCAGCAAAATCAAAGGGAGTCCGGTTAGTCTCAGCTAACGAAGAAATAATCCACATAAAAAAAAGAGGAAAACAAAAAAATATCAATCAAATATTACTCTGATGTTCAATAAACAATGCCAAATCAAAACCCAACACCAAATAAACTAAAGACATTAAAATCAACGACAATCTAACCTCATAAGATACAATCTGAGCTACTGAACGCAATCTCCCCAACAAAGAGTACCTTCTATTAGAAGACCAACCTGCTAACATAATACAATAAACTCTAACACTAGAAACACACAAAAAAAACAACAAAGACAAATTAAACCTCAAAAAAACCCCCAAGAAAGGCATCAATATTCAAATAAAAAGAGAGATAAACAAATTCAATACCGGAGAAAAATAATAAACATTAAAATTTCTTATAAAAGGAAACGTCTGCTCCTTAGAAAAAAGCTTAATAGCATCCCCAAAAGGCTGCAAAATCCCCATAAACCCAACCTTATTAGGACCCTTACGAATTTGGATATACCCCAAGACCTTCCGTTCAAGCAAAGTCAAAAAAGCCACCCCAATCAGGACACAAACCACCAATACCAAGCTTGATACAATAACCATCAAAAAATCAAAAACATACAATATTATTTGTACTTATATACATAAATAGATTCTAAATCCACCGCACTAATCTGCCAAAATAATAATAGTATTCAATATAAAAATATTATTCCCATGCCTGGTCCTTTCGTACTAAGGCATAAAATTTTTAAAAGATAGAAACCAACCTGGCTCACACCGGTCTAAACTCAGATCATGTAAAATTTTAAAGGTCGAACAGACCCAATAATAAAGCTACTACACCTTACCTAAATTTTAATCCAACATCGAGGTCGCAAACTTCTTTATCGATTAGAACTCTCAAAAAAAATTACGCTGTTATCCCTAAGGTAATTTAATCTTATAATCTCAAAAAAAGGATCATAAATTCACAAACAAGTGTAAAAATAATAAAAAGTTTTATAAATTTTCATGTCACCCCAACAAAATACACAAAATACCTAAAAATATCAAACCCAATTATTCTAAAAACCTAATGTATCAAACTCTATAGGGTCTTCTCGTCTTTCTAAAAAATTTGAGCTTTTTAACTCAATAATAAAATTCAATCAATAAATAAGAGACAGCTAATTTCTCATCAAACCATTCATACCAGCTTCTAATTAAGAAACTAATGATTATGCTACCTTTGCACAGTCAATATACTGCGGCCATTTAACTCAAATCACTGGGCAGGCCCGACTTTAAATAATAACAAAAAGACATGTTTTTAATAAACAGGTGAAAATTAATTTGCCGAATTCCTTTTACTTATCTTTAAACCAATAAATAAAAACACAATTAAATATACTAATTCAATCATTATTACTAACTAATAAAAATTCCCAGATAAATTCCAATAAAAAACCTAAAGAAAATAAAAATAAAAAAATCAATATATAAACTATAACATACTTCAAAAGATGGAAAATTCTAATCCTACCCAAAAATCTATACGCAACCTCTTTTAAAACTTTATTAAACAGCTAATCCCGTCTAATATATTTGACCATAAAAAAGAAAATATAAAAACATACCCCTACTTAAAGATCAATAAATTAAATTCATTTCTCGGAAAACTAGATATAGTTAAAAACGAATAACATCTCATTTCAAATAAAGAATTATAAATATTTATTCAACAATAAAATAAATTCTCAATTAAATCTTTTAAATTCGAGAAATCCATACACATGAAAATATTTTAATCAACCCTGATACACAAGGTACGAAAAAATTCTTCTTCTAAAATCATAACCTAAACCCATCACTGTACCATAAACTATAATTAAATAAAATTATTCAAAAACTACTAAAAACATAATATTTCACCCAATAAACAAAACAAAAAAAAAATTAATAAAAAAATACGATTCAAACCAAACTGAATCTCACAGTTAACTTTTTAATGTAAATAAAATGCTTAAATAAGCTATAGTCCGATCATTCTAGACTCATTTTCCAATAAGTCTACTTTGTTACGACTTATTTCACCTTATAATGAAAGCGACGGGCGATATGTACATATTTTAGAGCTTAATCAATATATATATATTTAATAATTACTTTCAAATCCAATTTATCTAACCTTTCCAAGGCCAAAAACAAATGATAAATCAAATGTAACCCATTCCCACTCCAATATAAACTACACCTTGATCTGAAATAAAATCTAATAAAAAACCCCAAAAATTAACTCTTTTAAAATTTTTTAAACAACGATATATAAATTAAAAACTAAAGTACGATTAATCGTGGATTATCGATTAAGAAACAGGTTCCTCTGAAAAGACTAAAATACCGCCAAAATTTTTAATTTTAAAGAACCTACTTACAGTAATCCTAGTTTTAAAATTACATTCCAAATAATAGGGTATCTAATCCTAGTCTAAAAAAGAATTTTCGAACATCAAAATTAAAAATAAATAAATTTAAGTTTAAAATTTCACCTAATAAACCTAAACACATTCTAATAAACACTTCATAATTCCACTAAATAAAATTAACTAGTACAATTTGTATAACCGCTACTGCTGGCACAAATTTGGTTTGCACTAAATAAAATTCCTAAATCTAATATTAATTAATATTTAAAATTATATACTGCATAATTACACCTCTCTAATTCAAAACCCACATATATAAAAATTTTTTAGCCAATTTATAAGCCAAAATTAAACTTTAAATTTTTGAAAACTAAAGCCACTAACTCCTAAATTAAAGACTACTCCCCCCAGTTATTTAAAAAATAATTTGACAACTTCCCCCATTACCAAATTACCTCCACCCCAAATATCCCCAATTTAATTTCAGCAAGCCCCCCTACCGAAACTTTTAATTTTTATGCAAGAGAATAATCGCACTAACCCAGGATTAACCCCCCCAAAATTTCCAATTTAAAAAAAAGGAAAATTTTTCGGGTGTTAATTATTAAATATAATAATAAATATTTAATTCATTACTAGCGTAATAAATGTTTATTGAATACTAATAATTAACCATAACATTAAATTCTTACTCCAGTATTAAAGCCATGAATATTCATTAAATATTTAAATAACCATCCTATAAAATTATACAGGATGGTAAATAAATAGGTTTTTTTTTTTTTTTTTTTAATTAATGCTTATATCCCTATCAATTGTATATTTTAATGTAATTCTACAAGTATAGAACTTTACATTAATTTTCTCTATAAAATATTTATTATTTAGTAAGCAGTTATAGATCTATAATATATTATAGTAATATGATTTTATAATAAATTTATTTAATAATAATAATATAAGCTTTTAATATTCTTCTAAAACTTTTGGATATATGTATTTATTATTTATATTAAAATTGTTTAATATATAAATATTATAATCTAATAAATACCTTTTTTATATAAATATATTTAATTATAAAGATTTATAATATTATTGATTACATATTTATATACATTAAAGACTTATATATCTATAATATTATATATATCTTTAAAGTATATTGCTGATTCATTAAACATTTATTATGTCGAAAAAAGCAAATCCGGAATTTTTTCCCTTACCTGCCAAATCTCGGACAACCCTTTTTCCGCCCCCAAACTGATCCCAAAAAATCTACCCCAAAAACCCAACATTAAAAAACCCTATTAATTATTCATTGACCGGCAATTCTAACCTTAAACATACTTTTGGATACAGCAAAATTTTTTCTAACCATAAAAAC